CACTGAACAGCTGTTCAGTGCCAACTTTAGGGGACCGATGCAAAAAAAACACCTCTATAGAGGAAAAATAAAATTCGTTTCTTTTTTTTCTAAACTCGAGAAGATGGTTGAGTGGTTTAAAACAACGGTTTGCTAAATCGTCATGCTTTCTTCTTAAAAAGCATCATGGGTTCAAATCCCATTCTTCTCAAATTTCTAGAAAAATTTTGCGTTTTGAAGGATTCGAACCTACACTAATCAATTTAGAAGATTGATGTTTTATCCATTTAAACTAAAAACGCCTGGAAGACTTGATTCTAAATTTAATCTATCTACCTAATCTATAGGAATATAACTAATCTATAGGGTTTATATATCTGTTGTTTTCTGTTCCTGGTAGCTTAAAGGTAGAGCGTATGGCTGTTAACCATTAGATTATAGGTTCGAATCCTATCCAGGAAGTTTTTAAAAGAGCAATTAACTCAAATGGTAGAGTATTTCGTTTACACCGAAAAAGTTAATGGTTCAAATCCATTATTGCTTAATGTAAGTGATTTGATAAAGTGTTTGTAGCTTAATTAGGATAAAGCATTAAATTACGAATTTAAAGATTGAAAGTTCGATTCTTTCCAAACACATTAACAAAAACTTGAGTGTATAGCTTAGTTTGGTAAAGCAGTAAACTTTTAATTTATAGATCTTAGGTTCAAGTCCTAATACACTCAATTATGTCGCAAAAACTTATTTATTTGTATTCTATAGAAATATTTTTTCGGTTATTTTATATATGTTTAAGTTTTTTTTTCTGTATGATTATAGCAAGTTTGAATATATATTATTTAATACTTTTTGAAGTATACCCTTTCGTTATATTTGAAATTAAAAAATTTATTGTTACGAATGTAATGGATCTATTTAGTATAGTGTGATTTTTAATCGTATCAAAATCTTTTTTCTTTACCTTTCCTTATTGTATTTTTCATATTTCAAGATTTTGCACTACCAGTTGATACCAATATCAACTCAAATTTTTTAGTAAATCTTTCAATACCGCTTTTTTATTTTCTTTGATCTGTTTAAATATTTTTTATTTCTGTTTATTACCTTTTATTTTACATTTGTTAACGAAATGAGAGATTCGGGACACTAACTTATTTGGCATTTTTGTCGAATTTCGTATTGTGAGTTATGTAAAATGAGTTTTAGCTTTTCGGTATTTTATTGGTTCTTTAAGTTTTTTAGTAGGTTTAATAGTTATACACTCATGAACTTTACTAACAATAGATCGAATCTATTTCTTTATTAAATATTATCGTAAAGTTTTTCTCTTTGGATCATTGTGCTTTTTATTTTTATTAATACCTCCTGATGTGTTTTTACAAGCTTTTTTAATAGGATTAGTGTTTTTTATCTTTGAAATAGTTTTTATATTTATTTGTTATAAATTTTGTAGTATAAACTAAATTTAAATAATGCCGACATTTAATCAGTTATTAAAATTATCTAGACAAAAAAAAAAGTTCTCTGCAAAATCTATTGCTTTAGCGAAATGTCCGCAAAAAAAAGGCGTTTGCCTAAAGGTTTTTACAATGAATCCTAAAAAACCCAATTCAGCAGAACGCAAAGTAGCTAAAATACAACTTAGTACAGGAAAATCAATTATTGGTTATATTCCTGGAGAAGGTCATACTTTACAAGAACATTCCATGGTTTTAATTCGTGGTGGACGTGTTAAAGATTTGCCAGGTGTCAAATATCATCTTATAAGAGGTCCTTTTGATTTATCTGCAGTTAATAATCGAAAAAAAGGTCGTTCAAAATATGGTAAAAAGAAAAATTAAGCTCTTATCGTTTAATGGTTTAGGACAATGCTTTTTCGTAGCATAAATGTGGGTTCGAATCCCACTAGGAGTAATTTTAGTAACGGGATGGAGTAAAGATGGTTAACTCATTAGACTCATGATCTAAAGCTATAGGTTCAAGTCCTATTCCCGTATTAAAAATAGAATATAAAAAGTTATGAAAAAAGAATTTTTAAAAACTAAAAGTCGAAAAAATAAAAAAAGAATTTTTAGAAAAAAGAATATTAATCATATTCATGTTTTAATGCCAAAGTACAATTTGTTCAATTTTTTTGTATATGCAGAAAATATTTTGTTAAACAAAAAAATTCTAGCTGAATTAATTTCCACTGAAGTAGGAAGTATTTTTGCTTTGATTCAATGAAATTTTCGTTTTCATTCAATTGTATAACTGGGATAGTTAGAAAAAATATTTTTAATTTAAGAATACAAAAAACTTTCTAAAAGAGTTTGATCCTGGCTCAGAATAAACGTTAATGATTGGCTTAACACATGCAAATTAAATAAATTTATTATTAATGATTATAAATTAGTAGTGAACGGGTGAGTAAAATATAGAAATTAACCTCAAATAATTGTTTAATACATGAAAAGATTTTATCGTTTTGAGAAAAGTCTATACAAGATTAAGTTATTAGTATGATAAAAGTATGCTAAGCTAATGATCTTTAGTTGGTCTGTGAAGATGAGCAACCACATTGGAATTGAGATACGGTCCAAACTTTAATAAAAAGGCAGCAGTGAGGAATTTTGGGCAATGAGCGAAAGCTTGACCCAGCTAAATCATGTATGTGAATAAAACTTTTTGTTTTAAAGCATTAAAATTAATAAAATAATGATAAATTAAAAAAAAGTCCTGGCTAATTTCGTGCCAGCAGCCGCGGTAAAACGGGAAGGGCAAACGTTATTTGAATTTATTGGGCGTAAAGCATATGTAGGTGGAAACTTAACTTTTAGTTTAAATTCTAAAGTTTATTTTTAGATGGACTAAGAAAATGATTTTCTAGAGTTTAAAAAAAGATTATGGAACTTTAAATGTAACAGTAAAATGTTTTGATATTTAAAAGAACCTCAATAGTGTAAACAATAATCTAGAATAATACTGACACTGAGATATTAAAGCATGGGTAGCAAAAGGGATTAGATACCCCCGTAGTCCATGCCCTGAACGATGAGTGTTAATTTTTGAGTATTCAGAAATATAGCTAACGCGTTAAGCACTCCGCCTGGGAACTATGATCGCAAGATTAAAACTCAAAGGAATTGACGGGAACCTGCACAAGCAGTGGAGCATGTGGTTTAAATCGATAATACGCGCGAAATCTTACCAATCTTTGTATAAAAATATTACAGGTGTTGCATGGCTGTCGTCAGTCCGTGCTGTGAAGCGTTTGGTTCATTCCAATAAACGGACAAAACTCTTATATATTTTTGAATATAAACTGTTAAAGATATCTTAAAGGAAGGCGAGAACGACGTCAAGTCTTCATGACCCTAATAGGTTGGGCTACTTTCATGTGCTACAATAATTTATACAAAAAGAAGCGAAAATGCGAGTTTGAGCAAAACTTAAAAAGTAAATTATTATACGAATTGTTTTCTGTAACTCGAAAATATGAAGTTGGAATTGCTAGTAATCGTAAATTAGAATGTTACGGTGAATAAGTTCTCGGGTTTTGTACACACCGCCCGTCACGCTATGGGAATTTGTTTTATTTGAAAACTATCTTATTTGTATTATAGTTTATGGTAAAAAAAGGACTAGAGTGAAGTCGTAACAAGGTAGCCGTAGGGGAACCTGTGGCTGGAAAATTTAAATAATTCTACTATCCCAGAATTATGAAGATAAAAATTATGTTAATTTATATAAATCTTACAAATACTTCTATTTTATTATTCTTAATCAGTGTTTTGGGAATATTTTTGAATCAAAAAAATATTCTTGTTATGTTAATGTCTTTAGAAATGATGTTTTTGTCGATAAGTTTTAATTTAATTTTCGCATCAATTTATTTAGATGATATTATAGGTCAAATTTTTTCGTTATTGATTTTGACAGTAGCTGCAGCAGAATCTTCTATTGGATTAGCAATTTTGGTTATTTATTATCGTATACGTAATGTTATTACTGTAGAATTAATGCATTTAATGAAAGGCTAATAAGATTGGTTAAGGGATATCAAAATTTTTACAACAAGCACTTAATAAGAACCTTGGTAAAAAATTTTGGACGTTTCGCTGCGAAAAGTTATAAGGAGGCATTGGCTTGTGATTTATAAATTTCCATATTAAAAGTAAACTTACTAAAATTTTTTATGAAACAGTGTGAATTGAATCATCTAAGTAACATTGGTAATAAATCAATCGAGAAATCGTTAGTAATGGTGAATGAACGCGATACAAAAGCTTAATAAAAGTTAAATTTATAATTTACGAAAAAGGTAGAAGTCCTGTAATAATGAAAACTTTTTAAATAGAATTTCTAAGTAATATGAATTTTAATTTGTATGAACAAAGGAGAACCACCTTCTAAGCTTAAAAAATTTTTTAACCTATAGTGTACGAGTACCGTGAGGGAAAGGTAAAGACGTTCGAATAGAACAAATTTAAGTTAAGTGTTTATAAGTTTTCGAAGTATAAAACAACGAAGTGCCTTTTGCATAATGAATCAGCAAGTTAATATATATTGCAAGCTTAAGTATTAATAAATAGGCTTTTTATAGTAATATGTATTATACCTGAAACCAAGTGATCTAGTTGTAAGCAAGTTGAAAATACGTTAAAATGTTTTTGAGGACTGAACTCGTACATGTAGCAAAATGTAGAGATGACTTATAGCTAGGAGCGAAAGACTAATCAAACTTGGAGATAGCCGGTTTTTCACGAAACGTATTTTAGTACTACGTTAATTATTTTAAACCTTAAGTTAGAGTACAGAATAAACAAAGGGATGTAAAAATTTACTGAGTTTTTTTTAACTCCGAATTAAAGTATTAAAAAAATTAGCAGACAGTCTATGAGCGATAAGGTTTATGGACGAAAGGAAAACAATCCAGATCGAATACTAAGATTTCTAAATTAAAACTTAGGGAAAAAAATTAAATAAAGTTCAAATAATGCTGTTGTTAGGCTTAGAAGCAGCCTTTCATTAGAGAAAGCGTTTTAGCTCACTATTTTTCTTTTTTTAGTTTAAAATGTAGCGAAACTTTAAGTTTTATATCGAAGTAGCGAATTAATGTATAATTAATGGTAGTGAAACGTTCTGCAAAATTTTTTTAATTGTAAAATTATGAAAAATTAGCAGAAATGCTAATGCTGATATGAGTAGCGAAAATTACGTTAAAAAATCGTAATCACTGAAAGTTTAAGGGTTTCAATGTAATTTTAACTTCATTGAGTTAGTCGGTCCTTAAGAGGTGAATAAAAATTGTACTCGATAGGAAATCAATAAAATATATTGAACTTTTTATATGTGTTTAAAAAACATGAAAAAAATAGTTAAGATAATTTTATACATCATTATATAAATGAAGGCAAAAAATTAATTTAAGCTATTTTCGAGAAAAAATTATAGAAAAATAAACCGTACTTAAACCGACACAGGTAAATTTATTGAGAAAATTATAAGTGAATGAAAGAATTGTATTGAAGGAACTCGGCAAATTAACTCTGTACGTTCGCTATAAAGAGAGCCTTGTAAAAGGTAACATAAAATAAGAAGTAACGACTGGTTAACAAAACCACAGGACTCTGCAAATTTGTGATAAAAAGTATAGAGTCTGAAGCCTGCCCAGTGCTTAAAAATAAAAAATTTAGGTTCAAGCTTATTTTTTAAATCTAAGTAAACGGCGGTTCTAACTATAAGAATCCTTAGGTAGCGAAATTCCTTGACGGGTAAATTCCGTCCTGCATGAATGGCGTAACGATTACTTCACTGTCTCCAATACAACTTCAGCGAAATTACATTATCTATGAAAATGTAGATTACTTGCAGTAAGACGGAAAGACCCTAGATCCTTTACTTTAATTTTAAATTGTAAAAAATTGTTTGTATGCAAAGAATAAGTGGGAATAAATCTATTATATCCTTGAAATACCACTCGTTAAATTTAATTTTTCACTGAATTTGTAAATAGTATTATAAAGACCGTTTAAAAGAGAAAGTTTACTTGGGACGAGTACCTCCTAAATAGTAACGGAGGTGTACGAAGGTAAGTAACAATTATTCATCTGAATAATGAAGAGCATAATGGTATAAGCTTGCTTGACAATAAGATCTATAAATCAAATTGCGACGAAAGTCTGTCATAGTGACCCGATATTTAAGTGTGGAATTAATATCGTTCAACAAATAAAAGGAACTCTAGGGATAACAGATTCATCGTGACTGAGAGTTCGTATTGACGTCACGGTTTGATACCTCGATGTCGACTCATCTTATCCTGGAATTGAAGTAGATTTCAAGGGTCTAGTTGTTCGCTAGTGAAAAAGGTACGTGAGTTGGGTTCAGAACGTCGTGAGACAGTTCGGTCCCTATCTACTGTAAGGAAAGAAAAATAAAAAGTGTATTCTTAGTACGAGAGGACCAGAATATTCTAACCTATGATAAATTGATTGTTATGCCAATAGCATCGTCAAGTAGTTAAGTTAGTTTTAAATAAACACTGAATGAATCAAATGTGTTAAGTATTCTTTTATATTTTTCATGAATAGTCTGAAAGATTATCAGATAGATCGGTTTGAAAATATGTTTTAGTAATAAATAATCTTTAATAAATCCGAATTATTCAAAAAAATTTTGATTTAACTTAACCAAAAAAAATATATGACAAAAAAAATAAATCCTATAAGCCTTAGACTTGGTTTAACTCAAGTGTGAGATATTACAACACAAAATTATAGTAAACCAAATTACTCCTATGCTTTATCTTTTTTAAAACATTTACAAGTTGAAAGCATAATAACTAAAGTTTTAAGATTGAATAAGTTTTTAATAAATGATAACGAATTTTGATATTTTAATAGTACACTTTTTTTAAATATTTATTTTACTGAATCTACAGAAAATAAACTAAATAAATACTTATTCTTAATAAGAAAATTATCAAAAGTAATTTTAAATTGATTTTCTTTGAAAATTTACTTAAGGATATACAAAAAAGTAAATTTGATCACAACACCTAATTTAATATCAAATTATGCGTTGTATTTATTTGAACAAAACAAAAATCCAAATAAAGTTTTATGACAAATATGCCAATTTCTAAAGAAAAATCTTAATAATGGTAAAATAGTTTATTCAACAAAAGGTATACGTTTAGTTTATTTAAAAGGATTTAAAGTACGATTAGTAGGACGTTTTGATAATACAAAAAGTCAAATGGCTAAAAGTATTCAACAAAGTTCAGGTTCTTTGTCTTTAATATCCTTAAAAAATCAAGTGGAATTTACACAAAAAAATTTATATACAAAATTAGGTAGTTGTGGTCTTCAAATTTGGCTATTTTATGAAATAAATTAGAGTAAAAATGTTTAAAGAAAAAAAGACACATAATAAATATCTATTAAAATTTAAGCAGTCTAATCATGTATTAAAATATGGACGTTTTGGTATTAAATCAATGTCTTTTAATAGATTAACGGAAAATCAATTAAATGCATTAAAATGAGTTTTATTAAAAAAATTAAAACAATTAACTAATAATAAAAAAAATTTCCGTTTTTGAACATTATTTTCGGTAAATTTAGTTCTTACAAAACTTAATTTAGAATCCAGAATGGGTAAAGGAAAAGGTTCTATATATACTCATGCTGTTTATATCAGGCCGGGCATGATTTTGTTTGAATTTGATAATATTACAGAACAACAAATAAAAATTCTTTTTAGTTATATTTTAAAAAAAATTCCTTTAAAAATTGTATTAATAAAATCATTTTTATAAAATTTAAAGTAGAAAAAGAGAGGGGGAGAAACTCAAAGGTAGAGTGTTAGTCTGTCGCACTAAAAGTTGCGGGTTCAAGTCCCGTCTCTCTCGTTTATTAAGTTTTTAGATTAACGAAGTAAAATAATAGTTAAATATTATAAGACAATGCAATTTTCATTTATGCAATGAGTTTCACGTTGAATCTTTTCAACAAATCATAAAGACATAGGTACCTTATATCTAATTTTTGGTGCTTTCTCTGGTATTTTAGGTGGATGTATGTCAATGTTAATTCGTATGGAATTAGCTCAACCTGGAAATCAATTATTATTAGGAAATCATCAAATTTACAATGTTTTAATTACAGCACATGCTTTTTTAATGATTTTTTTTATGGTAATGCCTGTAATGATTGGTGGATTTGGGAACTGATTAGTTCCCATTATGATAGGTAGTCCAGATATGGCTTTCCCACGTTTGAATAACATATCATTTTGATTGTTACCACCTTCACTTTGTTTACTTTTAGCATCAGCAATTGTAGAAGTAGGTGTTGGTACAGGATGAACGGTATATCCTCCACTTAGTTCAATTCAAAGTCACTCTGGTGGTGCTGTAGACTTAGCTATTTTTAGTTTACATATTTCTGGTGCATCTTCAATTCTAGGTGCTATTAATTTTATTTCTACAATTTTAAATATGCGTAACCCTGGACAAAGTATGTATCGCATGCCACTATTTGTGTGATCAATTTTTATTACCGCATTTTTACTACTATTAGCTGTTCCTGTTTTAGCTGGTGCTATTACAATGCTTTTAACTGATCGTAATTTTAATACAGCATTTTTTGATCCTGCAGGAGGAGGAGATCCTGTATTATATCAACACCTTTTCTGGTTTTTTGGCCATCCAGAAGTTTATATTTTAATTCTTCCCGGTTTTGGTATGGTAAGTCATATAGTCGCAACATTTTCAAGAAAACCGGTTTTCGGTTACATTGGTATGGTATATGCTATGGTTTCTATAGGTGTGTTGGGCTTCATAGTTTGAGCACACCATATGTACACTGTAGGTCTTGATGTAGATACTCGAGCTTATTTTACAGCTGCTACAATGATTATTGCAGTTCCTACAGGAATCAAAATTTTTAGTTGAATAGCAACTATGTGAGAAGGTTCTTTGCATTTTAAAACACCTATGTTATTTGCAACAGGATTTATTTTTTTATTTACAATAGGAGGATTAACGGGAATTGTACTAGCAAATTCAGGTTTAGATATTAGTTTACATGATACCTATTATGTAGTAGCACATTTTCATTATGTACTATCTATGGGTGCAGTATTTGCGATCTTTGCTGGATTTTATTATTGATTTGGTAAAATTACAGGAGTACAATATCCAGAATTATTAGGAAAAATACATTTTTGATCAACATTTATTGGTGTAAATCTTACATTTATGCCTATGCATTTTTTAGGATTGGCTGGAATGCCGAGAAGAATCCCTGATTATCCAGATGCATATTCGGGTTGAAATTTAATTGCTTCTTACGGTTCTTATATTGCGTTATTTAGTACACTATTCTTCTTTTATTTAGTTTTTGTATCATTAACATCGAAAAATCCTTGTGTAAATGCTCCATGAGATTTTGAGCAATCGTATACTAAAGGAAATTTAACTTTAGAATGAGTTGTAACTTCACCACCAGCATATCATACATTTGAAGAAATACCTTTAATTTGTGAAACACGTAAATAAAATGTTAAAGAATTTAAAATTAATTTTCTTATCTTTTTTAATATTTATTCCAAGTATTTTTTCTTTTAATGATGCATCCGAAAATTGACAGTTGGGTTTTCAAGATCCTGCAACTCCAATTATGGAGGGTATTATTAATTTACATCATGATTTAATGTATTTTATTTGTGTCATTTTTATATTTGTTTCATGAATGTTATTACGTACACTTTGGCACTTTGAAAATACCCAAAATACTGTTCCTTCGTCATTGACTCATGGAACCTTAATTGAAATTATTTGAACGGTAACTCCTGCTTGTATTTTATTAATTATAGCAATACCTTCTTTTTCTTTACTGTATGCTATGGATGAAATAATATCACCAGCTATAACTATAAAAACTTTGGGTCACCAATGATACTGAAGTTATGAGTATTCAGATTACTTAAATGAAGAAGGAGAATCTGTTATTTATGATAGTTATATGATACCTGAAGAAGATTTAAATTTAGGACAACTAAGATTATTAGAAGTAGATAATCGAATGGTGGTACCCATAAATACACATATTAGAGTTATTGTTTCAGCGGCTGATGTACTTCATAGTTGAGCGATACCGTCTTTAGGTATAAAATGTGATGCTGTACCAGGCCGCTTAAACCAAACATCAATTTTTCTTAAAAGAGAGGGAATTTATTATGGCCAATGTAGTGAAATATGCGGAATAAACCATGGATTTATGCCTATTGTTATAGAAGCTGTAAAATTACCTAATTATATTTCTTGAATTTCAAACAAATTAAACGAATAAAAGAATGCGATTTTCTTTATCACAAGTAATTGTATTGTTTTTAGTTTTTCTTATTCTTTTTTTAACAAATTTTACAATCGTAAAAAGATTAATTGAATTATTAAAACAGTTTTTTAAAAACTTTTTAAAATAAATATGATTTATTTATCACAAATATCAAAATCTGTACAAAGACACCCTTTTCATTTAGTAGATCCAAGTCCTTGACCGTTTGTAGCATCATTATCAGCTTTTTCTTGTGCAATCGGTGGGGTAATGTATATGCATGCATATAAACAAGGTTATATTATATTATTATGTGGTTTTTTTATGTTATTTTTAACAATGTTTGTATGATGAAGAGATGTTATTAGAGAAGCTACACTTGAAGGACATCATACGGGAATAGTACAGCGCGGATTACGTTATGGAGTAATACTTTTCATTGTATCGGAAATTTTATTCTTCTTTGCTTTTTTTTGAGCTTTTTTTCATAGTAGTTTATCGCCTACAGTAGAAATCGGTTTAATGTGACCACCTAAAGGAATAAGTGTTTTAAATCCTTGAGAAATTCCTTTTTTAAATACTTTAATTTTATTATTGTCAGGATGTACAGTTACTTGATGTCATCATGCACTTGTAGCAAATTTAAGAAATCAAGCTGTTTTAAGTTTAATATTTACTGTAACTCTAGCTACTATTTTTACTGCATTACAAGCATACGAATATAACATGGCAGATTTTAGATTATCTGATGGTATTTATGGATCAACATTTTATATGGCAACAGGATTTCATGGATTTCATGTCTTAATAGGAACAATTTCATTATTTGTTTGTTTAATACGTTTATTTCAATATCAGCTTACTCAAGAACATCATTTTGGATTTGAATCTGCAGCTTGATATTGACACTTTGTAGATGTTGTTTGGTTATTTCTATTTGTATCTATTTATTGGTGAGGAGGTATGTAAAAATGTTAAATTTAAGTATTGTTATTGGGGTGTCGTTAATCTTAATCTCTAAAAACATTATATTGTTAAATGAAGAGACTTTAATCCTGTTATGTTTTATTACTTTTTGTTATCTTGGTTTTACTAAACTTAAAGATTCTATAGCTGAAGATTTTGATAATCAAAAAAACAAAATCCGAAACGAATTTTTAGAATCTTTTCAACTAGTCTTAAATTCAGTGAGTATTAACTTGAAATGATGAAAAATTTTTCCTGGATTGATAACAAATTTTGTTCGTTTAGAAACCCACTTAAAGAGCTTAAGTTCGGTAATGGTACTACAATTACCAATTATTAAAAATCATGAGATTAAAAGAAAATATTTTAAAAAGTTAGCATTTACTAAGCGTTTAGAACAACATACAAATAAATTAATTGTTTTGTTATTAATCAAAAAAATCGAAAAGATTACTTTTTTAAAGTATTTTTATTCAACAAAAATAAAAATTTCACCTTTTAAATGTAACTCCCAAATTGCATTAAGAGAATATATTGAAATTATATAAATAATTTTTAGCGGGTATAGATAAATAGGTAGCTTCGTTAGTTTTCCACACTAAATTTTACGGGTTCGAATCCCGTTACCCGCTGGGATAAATCAATGGTGTATAGCCAAATTGGTAAGGCATTAGCTTTTGACGCTATCATATAAAGGTTCGAATCCTTTTACACCAGGTATCTAACTTTATAATTTTGGAGCTCGCTTGGTGAAATATGGTAAACACGATGGATTTAAAATTCATTCTCTATTTAAGAGTTATTGGTTCAAGTCCAATAGCGAGTACAAAAATTCTAAAAAAACTTATCAAAATTATATTATTACATGCGTTTACTTAAACGTCCTATTATTTCAATAGTAAATAATCACTTGATTGATTATCCTACCCCTATTAATATTCATTATGCTTGAAACTTTGGATTTTTAGCATCTATATGTTTAATTATACAAATTATAACTGGTATTTTTTTAGCTATGCACTACACCCCACATGTAGACCTAGCCTTTGCAAGTGTAGAACATATAATGAGAGATGTAAACTATGGATGACTATTACGTTATATACATTCAAATGGTGCATCTATGTTTTTTATTGTAGTCTATATACATATTTTTAGAGGATTATACTTTAGTTCTTATTCTAAACCTCGTCATTGAGTATGAGTTATTGGAGTTATTATTTTTTTACTAATGATAATAACTGCGTTTATAGGATACGTATTGCCTTGAGGGCAAATGAGTTTATGAGGTGCAACTGTAATTACCAATTTAGTTTCAGCCGTTCCTTTAATAGGCGATTCTATTGTTTCATGATTATGAGGAGGTTTTTCAGTTGATAATGCAACGCTAAATAGATTTTTTAGTTTACATTATCTATTACCTTTTATTATTGTTGCTGCATCTTTAATTCATTTAGCTGTTTTACATCAAGATGGATCAGGTAATCCTTTAGGTATTGATTCCAATGTTGATAAAATAAGTATGTTTCCTTATTTTATTTACAAAGATCTTTTAGGTTTATTAGTATTTATATTATTTTTTTCTTGCTTTATTTATTTTTCTCCAAATTTTTTAGGACATCCCGATAATTATATCGAAGCCAACCCAATGGTTACTCCAGCACATATTGTGCCAGAATGATATTTTTTACCATTCTATGCTATTTTACGAAGTATACCACATAAACTGGGTGGTGTTGTAGCAATGATTTCATCTATTTTAGTTTTAGCTTTATTACCTTGAATCCATAGTACAGAAATACGTAGTTCCAGATTTAGACCTGTGTATAGGTTTTTGTATTGAACTATGTTAGGTTGCTGTTTAGTGTTAGGATGAATTGGTGGAATGCCTGTAGAGGAACCTTTTGTTTTAATTGGACAAATAGCGAGTATTTATTATTTTATCTATTTTTTGATTATTTTACCTTTATTAGGTAAAGTTGAAAGGTTTTTACTTGAGTTTAAGTAATGTTTAAATTATAGATATGTTATATTTAATATAACATATCTATAATTTAAAAAGTATACGGATAGAGGGATTTGAACCCCCACGATTTAATTATCATTAGAATCTAAATCTAACATGTCTACCAATTTCATCATATCCGTATAATAAATAAAAATACCTACTTTAATTTCTTAAATCAAGAAACTTCAAGGACCCTTTAGGATTACGATTTAATTGTAATTCAATTTTTTGCTTCCGAACATCTGTTCGTTGATGCATAGTAAGTACAATTGCACCAATCATAGCGACTAGTAGAATAAGTCCTGAGATAATAAATAAAAGGCAGTATTTTGTATATAAAACATTACCAATTACTTGAATATTTGTTATATTATTACTTTCTGAAATCCAAGAAATCCAAATGATTTTATCCTGTTTCAAATTGGTAATATTTAATTTATTAAATACGCTAAATAATTGATTAAATAATATAAAAAATATAGTAGTCCCTACTGGAAAAATCGAAAAAAAGTTTGCTTTTATAGAAGTATTTTTAACATTTAACATCATAACAACAAATAAAAATAAGACAGCAATTGCACCAACATAAACAATTAGTAACATAAATGATAAAAATTCTGCACCCAATAATAATAATAAACTGGCAATATTACAAAAGACTAAAATTAAAAATAAAACGGAATGTACTGCATTAGATAAACTTATCACCATTAGTGATGCAAACAAAGCAAAGCATGAAAAAACTATAAACAGAAAAATATCAATTTGCATGTATAATAAATTTTTGGAAAGCGAAAAAAGGGATTCGAACCCTCAACCATAATCTTGGCAAGATTATACTCTACCTATTGAGTTATTTTCGCTGAAACATATTGGCGAAAAGAGCTCGGCATGGATGAGCAATAGATTGTGAATCTAAAGGTCATGGGTTCAAATCCCATTTTTCGCCTTATAATATTGAGATTTGATATTTTATAGATGATATTGCTTTTCCCGGATTTAAGAATTTAGGACAGGTCTTACTGCAATTCATAATTGTGTGGCACCTAAATAACCGCATTTTGTGATTTAAAAAGTTTAAACGACTTTTGGTAGTTGAATCCCTTGAATCTAAAATTCATCTATAAGCTTGTAATAAAACTGCCGGTCCTAAATATTTATCATGATTCCACCAATAACTGGGACAACTAGCTGAGCAACAAGCACATAAGATACATTCATATAAACCATCTAATTCTGCCCGATCCCTTTTCGATTGTAAAAATTCTTTTTCAGAAATTGAATTATTATTTATTAACCAAGGCTTGATCATTTTATATTGGGCATAAAAGTGGGTTAAATCAGGAACTAAATCTTTTATAATATACATATGTGGTAAAGGATATATAGTTATAAACACCTCCTTCGTGCTTAAAGGTTTTAAGCATGCTAAAGTATTTACACCATTTATATTCATCGAACAACTGCCACAAATTCCTTCTCTGCATGAACGACGGAATGTTAAAGAAGAATCTTGAATGTCTTTTATTTGAATTAAGGCATCTAAAACCATTGGACCACAATTATTAAGAGAAATAGGATAAATATTAAATCAAGGCTTTTTAGATAAAATAGGGTTTCATCTATATACTCGTAAATATTTTTGGGAGTTTATTTTAGAATTAAATAAACTTATTTTATTTGAACTTTTTTGTAAAAACATTTTTAGTTAAAAATTAATAAAAAAATAATAATACAAATAAAAAAACTTATAACTATAAGAAACATACGTATAAATTTTAAATGTAAATAAAAGCCAAGGTCTCATAAAAATTGTTTGGAACCATTAAACGCATGATAACATAAAAATAATATAATTATTACATAAAAAACTTCATAAAAAAAAGAAGTAATCTTATTTAAAATTACATAATTTAATAAAATTTGTTCATAATTAATATGTATCGACAGTTGCAAGTAAATAAAGAAAAAAACAATTAAAGAAGATAATAAAATCCCCGAAGCTCTATGCCAAATAGATGTTAAAGATGATTCTTGAACCGCATAAATTGTAATATGAGGAGATAAAGGTCGGTTATACATAAAATAGTTTAGTAAAAAATTATATAATTAATATGTCCAGAATGGGATTTGAACCCATGACTCAAGGGTTTTCAACCCTATGCTCTAACCACTGAGCTATCCAGACTTTATTTTTTGGTATAATAAAATTTCTACTATGTAATAAAATCGGATGAAGTAGGATTTGAACCCACGATAAGTTTAATTCTTATGCCAATTTTCAAAATTGGTGCTTTAAACCACTCAGCCATTCATCCTTTAATAAATTTTAGGGTAGTAGGACTTGAACCTACAATTTTTTACTCCCAAAGCAAACACGTTAACCATTTACGTCATACCCTAGAATCTATCGTTAAAATTAATTAAGTAAATAAAATTAAAAAAGCCATCATTAACGCAAATAATGCAACAGCTTCTGTTAAAGCAAATCCTAAAATAGTATAACCAAATAATTGTTGTTTTAATGATGGATTACGAGCATAGGCCATTACTAATGACCCAAACACGATACCTACACCAGCTCCTACACCAGTTAAACCAATAGTTGCTAATCCTGCACCTATCATTTTTGCACTTTGTAAAGTTACGTTCATCGTTGTAAAATGTTTTATTAATCAGCCTCTCGTAAAAGCTAGAACCGGATTCGAACCGATGTAAAAAGATTTGCAATCTTTTGCATCAACCACTATGCTATCTAGCCCGGTAACGGAAATAGGACTTGAACCTATAACTTTTGGATTATGATTCCAATGTTCTTACCAATTGAACTATTCCGTCTTATATATATCTCTTTTTAGGATTTTTACATCCATTATGAGGTAATAATGAATTATTTGCAATTGACAAAATATTTAAAAAAGATTGTTTAAAATATTTTAGTACAGTTTTTTTATATTTATCAAATCCTCTTAGATTTAAATGTATATAGTTAATTTTGGATTTATTTAAATATTCTATAATTGAATCTAAGATTGAAATCAATGTTGTTAATGTTATTTTTTTGGTTCCTTGCGTTTTTTTGGTTCCCACCGATGTCCAAAATAATACTTCACCTTTGAGATTTGTGATAGTACATAAAATATTATTAGATGTAAATCGAATATTGAGTCTAACAGATTTAAAATTATTTTGAATCATTTTTAACTGTCTAAGAATTCCATATAAAATAGTAGTTTTAGTAAAGATAGATTTATTTTTGAGTTCGATATGGGATCATATATTTAATATCTACTTTTTTAGTTAAAAAAATCCAGGCAAATTATTCTCATTCTAATGCACCTTTGTATCATTCGTAGATAAAACCTATTGTTAATATAACCAAAAAGACGATCATACTCCAAAATCCAAATAAAGAAATAGTACTTAGAGTTAATGATCATGGAAAAAGAAAACTAATTTCTAAATCAAAGATCAAAAATAATATAGCTACTAAATAAAATCTAATATCAAATGTTGCTCTTGCATCATCAAAAGGATTGAAGCCACATTCATAAGCACTTATTTTTTCTTGGTCAGCTTTTTTAGGAATTAAAAAATAGGATAAACTAAAAAGGAGTACTGATAATAAAAAGGAAATACATAAAAATACTAAAATTATTGAATATTCAGTGAAAATTAGTTTCATAATAATTTAAGGTAATCAATTAAAGCTTAACAAAATTCCAGCAACAAATAAAACTCATCCCAAAGATAAAGGAAGAAAAATTTTTCATCCCAAGCGCATTAATTGATCATATCGATATCGAGGAAATGCAGATCTTACTCAAATAAATCCAAAAAGCAATCCTGTTGTTTTTAATCCAAATCAAATAGTACTTGGAATTCAATAAAATATTACTAAATTGAAAATAGGTAATCAACCACCAAAAAATAAAATGGTAGTTAAACCACACATTAATATCATATTAGCGTACTCACCTAAGAAAAATAAAGCAAATCCCATAGCTGAATATTCAACATTATATCCAGCTACTAATTCAGCTTCAGCCTCAGGTAAATCAAATGGAGCTCTATTTGTTTCGGCAAGTATGGATATATAAAACATAATTAAAGCAGGTAATAAAGGAATTCCATATCAAATATTTTGTTGAGCTAATACAATCTCTGTAAGATTTAATGATCCTGAACATAATAAAACATTAATTAAAATTAGTCCAATTGAAACTTCATAAGAAACCATTTGTGCAGCAGATCGTAAAGCACCTAAAAATGCATATTTAGAATTGCTCGATCATCCGGAGATTATAATGCCATAAACTCCTAATGAAGAAATTGCTAATAAATATAACATACCTATATTTATATCAGAATAAACCATTCCTTCACCTAATGGAACTACACATCAGGCAATTAACGCTAATAAAAATGTTAGTATAGGTGCTAAAATAAACATACTTAAATTAGCACTTGAAGGTAAAATTGTTTCTTTAACAAATAATTTTAATCCATCAGCAAGAGGTTGTAAAAGGCCAAAAATACCAACAATATTTGGACCTTTGCGTCGTTGCATAGCTGCCATTACCTTTCGTTCTGCTAATGTCATATAAGCGATGGCTATTAATAAAGGCAATATTATTATTACTATTTTTAAAATTATATTTATTAAAAACATCTCAAAATTTAATATATAAAAGGTATAGACATTGTTGAAGAAATAAGAGAAATAATTTCTATATCTAAAAACAGAAATAAAATACTTAATGAAGAAATTCCTAAAATTAGTGAACTTAATTTACTCATAGGTTTAATTACTTTTAAATTAGTTGTAGATAATTCAAAATACATACCCTTAATTAGTTGAATATAATAAAAACATGCAACACAACTCATAATAACTGCGAATAAACTTATACCAAAAGAATTAACTTGTAAAGCAGTTAATAAAACGAATAATTTTGCAAAAAATCCTCCTGTTGGCGGTATACCAGCCATTGAAAAAAGTAATATAATTATAGCACAGGCTAAAAATGTATTGGATTTTGTTAAGCTATTAATTTCACTTAAATAACGCATTTGGTAAAATGAAGGGTAATTATAAATTTTAGTATTAATTACAAACGCAAAAATTCCTAACATTGTAATCAAATAAATAATTAAGTAAAAAACTACATTTGAAATACTTTCTATATCACCTCCTAATATTGCTAATAAAAGAAAACCTACATGATTAATCGAACTATAAGCAAGAAATCTTTTTCATTTATGTTGTGCCAAAGCCCCGAAAGTACCTATTAAAATTGACAAAAATACTGAAAATAAAATAATATTTTGCCAAAATGGGATTAAATCATAAAATGTATATAATAAAAATCTAACCAATAGTCCAAAAATTGCAATTTTTGGTAAAATCGAAAAAAAAGCCGTTACTATAAACGGAGCTCCTTCATAAACATCTGGTGCTCATACATGAAATGGAGCTGCACTTAATTTAAATAAAAAAGCCACCAAAATAAAAAGAAAACCTATTATTATATTAGATGAAAATAAACTAGTATTTAACAAAAATCCAGAAAAAAATTGTGCTAAATCATTTAAATTTGTTAAACCAGTCAAACCATAAATAATTGATGAACCACATAATAAAAATGCTGAAGAAAAAGCCCCCAATATAAAATATTTTAATCCTGCTTCAGTTGAAAATTCTGATGTACGATTTATACTTGCCAAAATATAAAAAATTAAACTTTGGAATTCAATTGCTAAATAAATTATTAATAAATCGTAAGATTGTAAAATAATGAACATTGCGACGATAACTAATAAAATTAAAATTCAAAATTCAAAGTAATTTAGCTTTTCAGATATAAAATATTCAAAAGATAAGAAAACTCAACTTATTGTAGTTATAAGTATAATTAATTTAGAATAATATGTAAATCAATCACAAACTAAAAAATTATTCCAACTTATAATATTTAAAGGAGTTTGGAAAAATGTCAAGAAAAAACTCAAAATTAAGATTTGTAAAACCAATAAAGTAAAATTTTTGCTTAATAAAGGATAGCCCAACAAAGGATAAGTACTTAAAAAAACACCATATATAAGTAGCAAACAAACATTAAAAGTAATATAAGTTTCCGTTAATATAGAATAAAAATTATATAAAAAATTATACATTAATTAAACTTTTTTTACTAATTATAATAAAATCTCTAAAATATATCTACCAATTTCAATACTTGATAAGCGTATTAAAAATACCAAAAAGATTTTAATTTTATTAATATGAATGTAATCATTCAATATTGTTTTTAATCCAAAATTCATATGTAAAACTACTAAACCCATTATGAGTATAGCTATTTCTATGTCTAACATAAGTCCACCAAAGAAAAAAAATCCTCCTAAGCGTATAAAAACTCAAGTCACATCAAACATTTATTATTTAAAGTTATAGTAATTGTTCTATCAAACTAATTACTGAAAAATGCAGTTCATCCAAAAATGAAATAGGGTAAATACCAATTCATAGGATTATAAACATCAAAGGCACCAAAATTCAAAATTCTCTTCGAGAAACATCCTGAAATGATCGAAAATATTGTAATTTCAAATTCCCAAAACTTATACGATTAAAAAGTCAAATAGAATATGCAGCTCCTAATACCATACCCAAAGAAGCAAAGAAAGTCAAAATTCTATTAATTTGAAAGGCACCAATTAATACTAATAATTCTCCAATAAAACTACTTGTTCCAGGAAAACCTAAATTTGCAAAAGAAAAAAAGAGAAAAAAAATACCAAAAATAGGCATAACTTGCATTAAACCACCATAATATTTTAATATTCTAGTTTTATAGCGATCATATAGAATCCCAACACATAAAAATAATGCACTAGACACTAAACCATGACTTAACATTAATAATATACTACCCTCAATACCTTGTAAATTTAGCGAAAAAATACCAATTGTAACAAATCCCATATGTGAAACTGAAGAATAAGCGATTATTTTTTTTAAATCTACTTGTCTTAATGTTGTTAATGAAGCATATATAATAGCTATTATACTTAAAGTAAAAATTAGTGGTGTAAAATAAATGGATGCTTTTGGAAACATAGGTATAGAAAAACGTAAAAAGCCATAACCACCCATTTTTAATAATACTCCAGCTAAAATTACGGATCCCGCCGTGGGAGCTTCAGCATGTGCTTCTGGCAATCATATATGAAATGGAATCATGGGAATTTTAACAGCAAAACTAGAAAAGAAAGCAAGTCAAAAAATAATTTGTTTTATTTCAGTAAAGTTATAATATCATAAAACTTGTAAGTCTGTAGTACCTACTTCAAAATAAATTGTAAGTAACGCTAATAACATTAATAATGAGCCTACTAATGTATATAAAAAAAATTGGTAAGCTGCTCTAATTTTACGTTTTCTAGATCCTCATATACCAACAATTAAAAACATTGGTATTAAAACACTTTCAAAAAATATATAAAATCACAATAGATCTAAAACACAAAATACTTGGATTAAAAAAAATTCTAATAATAAGAAACAAATTAAATATTCTTTAATCAAACTCTGTACAGATACTCAGCTAAGTAACACACAAAAAATAGTTAATAATGTCGTTAACAAAATAAAAAATAATGAAATACCATCTATACCAATAGTATAATATAAATTAATAGAAGGAATTCAATTATATGTGCTACTAAACTGAAAAAAAGATGTAGTATTATCAAATTGAACTCAAAGAAGTAAAGAGAATAAAAAAGTTAAACAAACAATATTTAATGCTATTAATTTACACAAATACTCATTGGTTTGAGGAATAATAAATAATATTAAAATTCCTAAAAGTGGGGTTAGAGAGACTAAAATTAAAGGATTTAAAAGTTCTAAATTTAACATAAAATTTATTAATTAAATTGGGTCTAGATTGATTCGAACAACCAACTTCACGCTTATCAAGTTACAGTCGATAGTTTGCACTTTATAGTAACTAAAATACCTCTGCTTAAAACTGTACGTGATAATTTCTTATCATACAGCTTCTTTTCCAGTAACAAATTTCTATACCAGTATTAAAGTATATTATGCATATTTTTTTCATTACAAAAGAACATTTGCTTATTTATACTTTTCCTTATTTCATGTTTCAATTTTTTATGTTTTGAATTTGTAGAGCTTTGTTTTACACCTCATTCATATCGAGCTTAAACTTAATGCACGCTATTAAATTTGATATTAACATGTAATTTTAGAGTTAAGATGTTTTCAACAAATTTCTGTACGTACTCAATGAATTCACTAATTTAATCTAGCGTTGATCGAAATCATAAATTAAATTTTACGTCCTAGCTTGAAACGATAAGATTTTCACTTATATAAAAAATCAATTCGCATATAATCTATACAATACGAGTATTATCTAATAAATTAAATTACAATAATACAAACCATGTCACACGCGTACGCTCTAACCTTTAAGCTATAGACCCTTAAAATAATTTTAATTATTACTTTCTTAGATGAAAAAAATTAATACTGAATAAAAAATCACTAGTTGAATTTGATTACACATAATCATTAAAAATAGACAAACCCCTAAAACAATAAAAAACAAATAATGATTTAATTGACCAGTCTGTAACCTTGAAAATAATTTTGATCATACTAAAATTACTTTCGATAAGCCATAAGGACCTATTAGTTCAATAAATCCTCTGTCTAAATTTTTAAAAGAAACAGTATAACCAAAATTTAAAATAGGATAAACAAAAAATCTATTGTATAATACATCCAAATATCATTTTTTATTAATCAAAAAACAAATTTTACGATAAACGATACTAGATAAATAAATATGTATTTTTGACTTATTAATAATAGTCGCTAAAATAATTCCTAATGTGCTTAATGCAAATGGTAACCATTTTAAGTTTATATTTAATCATTCCGCTTCAATAAAATAAGAATTTGTAGGTAAAATAAGAATCGAAGATTTTCAGAAGTCAGTACCTATACCTATAAACAAGTCTTTTCCCAAATAGCCTATAAAAATACTACCTAAACCTAAAAGAATTAAGGGCATTAACATTAGCAAAGAAGGTTCATGACTTTTCAGAATACTTTCCCTTGTCGTATTCGCTGAATTTATAAATGTCAAATAAATTAAACGAAACGAATAAAATGCAGTAAAAAAGACCGATAAATTTCCTAATCAACATGCAAACGATCCTTGTAAATTTTGTAAATTAGTATTTAACGTAATTTGTGTAATTTCTAAAATAAAATCTTTAGAATAAAAACCTGTTAAAAAAGGGAAACCCGCTAATGCAAACGATCCTATTAACATTAAAGAATAAGTTAAAGGTAAGAATTTGATGAGAGATCCCATACGACGCATATCTTGTTCATTAGCCAAAGCATGTATTACTGAGCCAGCACTCAAGAATAATAATGCTTTAAAAAAAGCATGATTTGCTAAATGAAACATACTGACATTATAACATGAAATTCCACAAGAGAATATCATATAACCTAATTGACTACAAGTAGAATAAGCAATTACTCTTTTTAAATCATTTTGAAAAACTCCGGACATACCGGCAAAAAATGCTGTTAAAGATCCAAATATTATTAAAATATTTAAGACAGTATATGAGAATTCAATTAACGGTGAAAATCTAATTAATAAGAAAACACCAGCAGTTACCATAGTTGCTGCATGAATTAATGCAGATACTGGTGTGGGTCCTTCCATAGCATCAGGTAATCATGTATGTAGTCCTAATTGTGCTGATTTCCCAACTGCTCCTATAAATAAAAAGATCCCTATTAATGTTAATCCGGAGACATAAAATCCACCAAAATTTAGAAAATAATTAGTAAATAAAGGAGCTAAAGAAAATATAGTAAAATAATCTATCGATTGAAAAATATAAAAAGTAGTTAATATTCCTAGACTTAATCCGAAATCTCCTATTCTATTTACCACTAAAGCTTTAATAGCTGATTGATTCGCTGCTAGTCTAGTGAATCAAAAATTAATTAACAAATAAGACGCTAAACCTACACCTTCTCACCCCACAAACATTTGTACAAGATTGTCTGCAGTTACTAAAACTAACATAAAAAAGGTAAATATCTCTAAAAAAGCCATGAAACGTGGTAGATGAGGATCATTTTGCATATATTCTAAAGAGTATAAATGTACTAAACTTGATATCACTGTTATAACTACTAACATTGTAACAGTAAGACTATCAAATAAAAAACTTCAAGAAACTTTTAAAATACCCACGTTAATTCAAGGAGTAAGTGTAATATAATGATTTACTCCCATAAGACCCACTTCATAAAACGCAGTGAGAGATAAAAACATTGATAAAAACACACAAACTATCGAAATAGTACTGGATCCTTTGTGACCTAGAAATCGGCCCAGGAATCCTGAAAAAATTGATCCTAGTAATGGTAACCATAAAATAAGTAAATACATAATAATTATTTAACTAATATTTAAATTTCAATGACTTAGGATAAACTAATATTGAATTTAATAATTTTAGATCACAAAACTTTGTTGTATTTAAAATTACAAAACTAATTTTTTGATCAACTAATAAAGTATCAATTTCTTTTTTATCTGTTATCAATTGAGTAAAATGACCTGTTAGTAAATTTGAAGTTATTTCAAGATTTTGAATTAATGTTTTCTTCAATAAATTTTGTTTATCTAATGTTTTTTTTGTTTTTTCTAATACTTTTTTGGTATTTATATCTACAACTTGTTTACGTATTTTTAACGATTTAAGGAACATTGGTAAAAAATAATGTATTAATACTGCGTAAAACAACGAAAAAATTAAAAATAATCAAAAAATTTGTGAAAATACAATGATACGATCTAATTGAGGCATTTTTTTATTTATATTAATGAAATTCTAAAACATCGTTTAGATAAATACATGTTAATAATGTAAAAACATAAGCTTGTAACCCTGCTATTGCTAATTCTAGACCTATAAGTGCTAATAGAAGTCCTAATGGTATTAAGTGAAATACTGCTAATAAACCTCCAGCAGATAACATAGTTCATGCAAAACCTGCAATAATTTTTAATAGTGTATGACCTGAAGTCATATTTGCGAATAATCGTATAGATAAAGTAAATACTTTAACTATATAAGAAAGGAATTCAATTGTAATTAATAAAGGCACTATAACTAAAGGTACACCCCTTGGTAAAAAAAGGGCAAAAAATTTAAAGCCATGTGTTTGAATACCAATAATATTAATTCCTATGAAGATTGATAAAGCAAGACTAAATGTGAATGTAATATGACTTGTAACTGTAAAACTATAAGGAATCATTCCTATTAAGTTACAAAAGAGAAGAAATAAATGTAATGTAAAAATAAAAGGAAAATAAAACTCACCTTTTTGGCCTAAATTATCTTGAACCATATTTACAGTAACACTATAAACCATTTCATTTAATAGTTGCCAATTATTTGGTACTATCGTATTTTTATAAAAACTTAAACCAATTCAAAATATCGCTATCACAAATGAAAATATCATGAATAAAGCAGAATTTGTTATAGAAATATTTAGGCCGAAAAATGTTAAAGGCATTAATGTAACAATTTCAAATTGTTCTAATGGACTTGCAAGTAAAGTAAATGTTAACATAATTTTAAGTATACTAAATTAAACATAAATATAAACCAGGAGAAGAAGGATTCGAACCCACAACCATTGGTTTTGAAAACCAAAGCTCTACCTAATTAAGCTATTCTCCTTCAAATTGTACTAATTTGAAATTATAAAATAATTATTTATTAAAGTTTGCATTGATAATTTATTTAGAACTTTACTATGGAAAAAAAAGTCTAAATATGTGATTTTTGTTTTTTGTAAATTTACTTTATATTGTTGCATTAAAAGAATACTATGTAATAAAGTTTCTAAAAATAAAAAAAGATTATTATTACGAACAGTTACTTTAGTAGACAAAAGAACTTTTTTTTTCGACTTTCGTTTATAAGTAAAAAAAAATCTTTGACCAGTTAAAGCCTCAAGAAGTAAATTATTACGAAAAGTTTTCGAGGGATTCAAATTTTCGATTTTATTAAAAATATGCAGGCAAGTTTTGGTTTTTAAAACTAAAAAATTTGGGTGTTGAGAACAATTATTATCTAAAAAATCAAATGCTTCTATAAAATTGTACTGATTATATAATCTAGACTGATTCATTTTAATATTAATGTTTTGGAAATAATAGGACTTGAACCTATAATCTTATGTATGCAAAACATATGTTTTACCAAAATTAAACTATATTCCCTTTTTTTATCTTAATGTGGAAGAGAGTAGGATTCGAACCTACGATTATTGTCATAAATAGATTTACAGTCTACCGCTTTAAACCACTCAGCCACCTCTTCTTTACTTTAGGGGACTTCTTGACGAATTTTATTTTTCCTCTATAGAGGTGTTTTTTTTGCATCGGTCCCCTAAAGTTGGCACTGAACAGCTGTTCAGTGCCAACTTTAGGGGACCGATGCAAAAAAATCACCTCTATAGAGGAAAAATAAAATTCGTCAAGAAGTCCCCTCAAAAGCGTAGGACAGAAGGGTGATTCCTATAGATTAGGTAGATAGATTAGTTATATTCCTATAGATTAGTTATATTCCTATAGATTAGGTAGATAGATTAGTTATATTCCTATAGATTAGGTAGATAGATTAGTTATATTCCTATAGATTAGTTATATTCCTATAGATTAGGTAGATAGATTAGTTATATTCCTATAGATTAGGTAGATAGATTAGTTATATTCCTATAGATTAGTTATATTCCTATAGATTAGGTAGATAGATTAGTTATATTCCTATAGATTAGGTAGATAGATTAGTTATATTCCTATAGATTAGTTATATTCCTATAGATTAGGTAGATAGATTAGTTATATTCCTATAGATTAGGTAGATAGATTAGTTATATTCCTATAGATTAGTTATATTCCTATAGATTAGTTATATTCCTATAGATTAGGTAGATAGATTAAATTTAGAATCAAGTCTTCCAGGCGTTTTTAGTTTAAATGGATAAAACATCAATCTTCTAAATTGATTAGTGTAGGTTCGAATCCTTCAAAACGCAAAATTTTTCTAGAAATTTGAGAAGAATGGGATTTGAACCCATGATGCTTTTTAAGAAGAAAGCATGACGATTTAGCAAACCGTTGTTTTAAACCACTCAACCATCTTCTCGAGTTTAGAAAAAAAAGAAACGAATTTTATTTTTCCTCTATAGAGGTGTTTTTTTTGCATCGGTCCCCTAAAGTTGGCACTGAACAGCTGTTCAGTGCCAACTTTAGGGGACCGATGCAAAAAAAACACCTCTATAGAGGAAAAATAAAATTCGTCAAGAAGTCCCCTCAAAAGCGTAGGACAGAAGGGTGATTCCTATAGATTAGGTAGATAGATTAGTTATATTCCTATAGATTAGGTAGATAGATTAGTTATATTCCTATAGATTAGGTAGATAGATTAGTTATATTCCTATAGATTAGTTATATTCCTATAGATTAG